TACGTGAACCAATACGTCTATTTCTACGTGAACCAATTTTTGGTATAGGTTTTGCCATATTTTATCATCTCATAAATATAAGTCAGAGATATATGGATATATCCATTTCATGTCAAAACAGATCCTGGTTTTTTTTTACTGATTTTTTTTACTGATTTTTTGTACATCTGTACATCAGGTCCTTTCGATTTTGGGAGTCCTTTTTGGTTTAAAAAGATTATCCTTGTCTTTGTTTATGTCTCGGGTTGGAACAAATTACTATAATTCGTCCCCGCCTACGGATCAATCGACATTTTTCACAAATTTTACGAACGGAGGCCCTTATTTTCATATTTGTCACTCCTTTTCTTAATTCGGAATCTACTTAATTGATTGGAAGAAAATAAGTTTCTTAAAATTTTTAACTTCGAATTGTATCCCTACGAAAGAATGTTGAAATCAAAAAATCACCTAATTATTTGAGTCTTTACTTTTGAATATACAAATTATATGCCCTTTAGTTGAATCATAAGAACTTACCACAATTTTTATTCTATTTACTGGTAGTATACGTATAAAATTACGTTGAACCTTTCCCGAAGCAAAACCCAGAATCGGATTTTCGTTATCTAAACGAACTCGAAACATACATACCGTTGGGACGTAGTTCAGTAATTAAACCCTCGCGAATCCGTTTTTGTTCTTTCATTCCAGGTAAAACGGCTTTGAAGCATCAACTAATCAAAGAGGCATAATATTAGAAACCTACCCTTTACTCTTTTTTTTTTTCACAAATATGAAAGTTCCGCATATAATTCGGCTATCAGAAAGATTACCATATATAACACAAAATTTCCCCGCCGATTCCTTCTATTCGAGCCTCTCGGTCTGTCATTATCCCTCGAGAAGTAGAAAGAATTACAATCCCCATTCCGCCTAAAATTCTCGGAATTCCTTGATAGTTAGAATAAATTCGTAGGCCGGGCCGGCTGATCCGTTTTAAATTTAAAACAGTTCTATATGATCCTTTCCTATTTCTCCTATGTCGTAGGGTTAAAACCAAAAAATATTTATTGCTTTCCTGATGTTTTCTCACGTTTTCAATAAAACCTTCTCGTAAAAGGATTTTAACAATATTTTCAGTCATGTTAGTAGATGGTATTCGAACTGTTCTTTTTTCATTCATGTCAGCATTTCGTATAGAGGTTATTATGTCAGCAATAGTGTCTTTACTCATGATAAACTAAGATTATTGTTGCCCCCGAATTTGGATATAATCAACATGCTCTATTTCTTTTTTTTCTGAATTCATAAATATTTATGAATTTAAAAAGGTATATGCGTGATATACAAACAATCTACTAATTTAATTTAAATTAATCCATTTCATTCAAATACTATAAACTATATCACGGTATTCCCTTATAATACCTCAGGTGCTAATGAAACTATTTTAGTGAAATTTAACTGTCTTAATTCCCGGGGGATCGCGCCAAAAATTCGGGTTCCCTTTGGATTTCCTTCTTGATCAATAACAACTGCAGCATTGTCATCATATCGTATTATCATACCGTTGTCGCGTTTGAGTTCTTTACAAGTACGTACAATTACAGCTCGAATCACTTCTGATCTTTCTAGAGGTGTATTTGGTACTGCTTCTTTGATTACAGCAACAATAACGTCACCAATATGAGCATATCGTCGATTACTAGCTCCTATGATTCGAATACACATCAATTCTCGGGCCCCGCTGTTATCCGCTACGTTCAAATGGGTTTGAGGTTGAATCATATCTTTTTTTTATTGGTTTTGTCTTTTTCAATGTAAAGGGTGAAAAAAAAAGAAATATTGTTTGTTCAAAACAAAACAAGAAACCTACAATTGTTTTTTATCAAAAAAATTCTTTCCTTTTGTTCTACATTCCTATCCTATACCGAAAGAATGAATTGAGTTCGTATAGGCATTTTTGATGCCGCTATTGAAATAGCCCTTCTGGCTATATTTTCTGCCACTCCGCTCATTTCATAAAGTATTCTGCCGGGTTTAACAACAGCTACCCAATATTCGGGAGATCCTTTCCCCGAACCCATACGTGTTTCTGTAGGTCTTACTGTAACTGGTTTGTCTGGAAATATACGTACCCAGATTTTTCCACCGCGGCGTGCATTTCGTGTCATTGCTCGCCGCCCCGCTTCTATTTGTCTAGACGTGATCCAAGCGGGTTCAAGTGCTTGAAGAGCATATCTACCAAAGCAAATACGATTACCTCGATAAGACATTCCTTTCATTCTTCCTCTATGTTGTTTACGGAATCTGGTTCTTTTGGGGTTATAGTTGATGGTTGTTTATCAATTCCACCCATCTCTACTACAGAACCGGACATGAGAATTTCTTCTCATCCAGCTCCTCGCGAATTAAACGATTAAAAATAAAATACATGGTGAATAATATACTGAATTGGGGGATTCTTTGAAATTTCATTTAATAATTTTTTTCTTTTGATATATAATTAACCGCATATTCTATTTATAGATAATGTCATTTAGGTATAATGAATGTTATAATGAATCTTTATTTTGCTTTTTATTATCATATCGAATTGACTCAAATTTCTAAAAAAAAAATTCGCGGGCGAATATTTACTCTTTCAACATTCAGTTGTAAGATTAGTCTATGACATGACCTTTCAAAAAAAAAAAAATGATTCTGGTTCGTTCCGCCATCCTACCCACTGAATCATTAGGATTCGTTTTCAATAGAATCTTATGCATTCACAGGTTCTGTCGTTCCCACCACCTCTCGAGTAATGATTAGGTCTGAATTCTACAATGGAGCCCTTAATGAATTTTTTTTTGAGTCAACCTTCTCAGTCTTTATTGGCTCGGGGCTCTTGATTTGTGGTTCTATCCACGTATTTGTCTAATGTCTAATTAGGGATCAATCAGTATTGATGCTTTATTACATTCCTTTTTATGAGATAACTCATAGACCGTACATATTGGAATCATATATCGTTGATATTCTTGTTCTATCTTTCTCTCACCTTTCCATTTATCTGTATACTTTTCTTGCTTTACAACTCATAATCAGATTGGTTTTTCTTTTTTGTTTATGCAAAAAAGATTTCAGTTGCTACAATGATATGACTTATATATCATATATATCATATTTTGACTGGCTCTTTTTTTATATCCAGATAATGCGAAGCGATGAGTTGGTTATTAGTTCTATAGTTATTAGTTCGTACTACGGGTTTTTCCATTTTTTTTGAATCCTAATCCTAAAAAAACCAACGAGTCACACACTAAGCATAGCAATTATATCAAATGATTAATCGAATTTTTATTCAACCTTATAGAATTGTTCATTTTTTTTATCACTAAATAGAAATAGAACTAAATACAAGTCAAGTAAATGCTTATTATTCTTCGTCTACAAATATCCAAATTTTGATACCTAATACCCCATAGATAGTTCGAACTGCGTAGGAACAATAATCTATTTTGGCTCGAATGGTTTGTAGAGGAACCCTGCCTTCTCTGATCCATTCGACACGTGCAATTTCTTTTCCGTCGATACGCCCTGCAATTTGTACTTGAATTCCTTTTGTACCTGCCTGCTCAGTTAATTCAATAGCCTTTTTCATTGCTTTGCGAAATGAAACTCTATTTTTTAATTGTCCGGCTATAAATTCCGCAAGAATATTGGGGTGCCCATAAGGGTTTACAATTCTTGTAATAGCAATGTTGAGTTTTCGGTTTACACAATTGAGTTCTTTTTGTACATTGAACTGTAATTCTTCGATTTTGCGAGTCCTGTCTTCTATTAATAACTTGGGGAATCCCATATAGATTATGACTTGAATCAAATCGATTCTTTTTTGAATCTCTATACGTGCAATTCCCTCGACATTAGAGGATATTTTCAGATTTTTTTGTACATAATTTTTGATACAATCTCGTATTTTTTGATCTTCTTGTAGATCCTCGGAATAATTTTTTGGTTGTGCAAACCAAAGAGAATGATGACTTTGGGTTGCACCAAGTCTGAAACCAAGTGGATTTATTTTTTGTCCCATAGTCCCCCACTACTATATATATCGTGAAACGTCATATCGGTGTATTTTTTTTTTTTTTTATCCGTTCGGTTTTTTTTAAGCATAACATAATATAGCGTATTTGTAGTTTTTCTAATATAGAATATTCTTTCTTTAAATATTCCTCCGCTCTTTTGTCCTTTTATCTTTTTCTAGTTGTTCATCTACAGATATATCTTTCAACACAATAGTTATATGACAGGTGGATCTTCTTATCGGATAACCCCGCCCTCGAGCTCGGGGTTTTAATTTTTTCACAGTGGTGCCCTCGTTGACTTCAGCTTTACTAACGATTAAACTTGTTTCATTCAAACCTTTATTGTGATTAGCGTTTGCTGCTGCAGAATAAACCAATTTTAAAATGTCATAACATGCTCGATAAGGCATGAGTTCTAGTATCATAAGTGTTTCTTCATAGGAACGCCCACGAATTTGATCAATTACTCTTCTCGCTTTGTGAGCAGAAATACATATATGTTGGCCTGAAGCGGCTACTTCTGTATATTGGTTCGGCTTTCTGGTCTTTTTCTCCATAATTATAAGGTTCACCTCTCATTAATAAACGATAAGCATCTATATTCACTTTTATTATTTTTATTATTTATTAATTAGAATTAATAAATTATTAACTTATTAACGCCGAGATCTATTATCACCTTTCGCATGCCCCCGGAAATTTAGAGTCGGTGAAAATTCTCCCAATTTATGTCCTACCATACGATCTGTTATATAAATAGGCAAATGCTCCCTTCCATTATGGATAGCAATAGTATGCCCGATCATTGTAGGTATAATGGTAGACGCTCGAGACCAAGTTATTATTATTTCCTTTTCTGCTTTTGTGTTAAGTTTATTTATTTTTCTTAATAAATGATTTGCTACAAAAGGATTTTTTTTCAGTGAACGTGTCACAATTAATTACTCC